AGAATCGTTCATGAATTCGAAGTAAACAGTCAATAGTTAATGGTTCCAATTTGTCGGCTGAAAATACCCATTTGATTTTTCAATAGAAAAGCGAGAGAATGTTTTTAGCATTGTGTAGTTTCAAATACTATACAATCAATCGAAGGGATGGATCAAATGCAATCAAAAGGGGGTGTTTCTTTTAGGACAAGGATTAAGGAAAACAGGAGTGCAAGTACAATAAAAATTCAGTAATCCGGGAAAATTTGCATCTATTTTGTATCATTTTGGCGGCATGGCCGAGTGGTAAGGCGGGGGACTGCAAATCCTTTTTCCCCAGTTCAAATCTGGGTGTCGCCTGATCAACAAAAAACTCGGAATCTCTTCTGTTTTGCTGATATAATTCGCAGAATTCTTCCCCGGTAGAAGCCGAGGAAACCGACTGTTGATACTTTGTTTGATTCTAAACATGTGGTCTGAAGGTTTTCTAAAAGAAAAGATTGTGAATCCTCGTTCGCATCTAGGATTCAAGGAAATATTCTAATCTACTGGTAGAGGGGTTATCAAGACTTCACGATTCCCTTCTATTACTAAGGGGGTGTCTAATGACTGGATCTTGAATCAAATTGTAGAGCCTGATAGGAAATTCAATTACGAGTTTTGGAAAGGGGCGGAAGTTGCTTTATATACGACGGACTCGCGCGAATCTCTGAGTGCTCAGGTATCCGGATTAGATCCTGGATGGATAATTGACTTTTATAGAAAAAGGGTCAAAAAGAAAGAATTTCTTTTCGGCAACCCCTAGTCAAGCCCCCCTCTTTCAGAGCGATAATCGGGAAAGGGGGGTACGGATTAGATCAAATGGGGAAATAGAGGTCTGTAATAGATAGTGATTTCTCTTTTTTAGTGATTTCTCCCCTTCTGTTTTTACTTACGAAGGTCACCAAAACAAAAAAAGAATAGGGCTTATTATTCTTATTCCTACATGTTCCCATTCCCTTAGGATGTTACTACGTATTTTGCTTGTGTTTAATCTTTCCCGATTCGAAATCATAATCGATTTATTGGATTCTCAATAGTGTTAGGTCAGAATCCCTTTTTGACTTTGCGCCATTGATTCCACTATTATTAGTGAAGAATAATGGAATAATTCTTTCGTATTTATAGAGATAGGGGACATAATTCACATGGATATAGTAAGTCTCGCTTGGTCTGCTTTAATGGTAGTCTTTACATTTTCCCTTTCACTCGTAGTGTGGGGAAGAAGTGGGCTTTAGAAGTACTACTAATTGAGTTGAGGAATCAAACCGTATCTATTGTTTTATAGATCGTTCTGCAACGCATTTTGAACTATTCAAAAGAATCTGCATTTCGAATCCCGTTGGACTTCAATGGAGTAATCTAGGATATGAATCATACTCTTTCAATCAAAGAGATATTTCAGCGATTCCCGTGTTTGTATTTCGAAAAGAAAGGGATTCAGATGATTGGAAATTGATTCCAACCTAAAATTCTTCCGAAATTTTCTATTTCAATCAATGGAATGGGCTCGTACTATGTTTATAGATGGATACTGAGGAAGACCGGACCTTTTTTTTGATTTCTTTCCCTCTTTACTCTTCAAAGAAGAAGTCGTTTTGTTAAGTGTATACGCACTTTCTATGAGAAATGATAGAGAGATAGTGGTTGTCTAACGAAAGACTATGCAATAATAAGATCTTGCCTCGGGCGAGTCACATATTGGACATTTACCGCCCGGTTTCTAATTTTAGAAAGGCGATTTATCCTTTATCGACTTATTTCATATCCTGGTTCGGGCGTTAAATAAAAACCGGTGAGGTTTCCTCTTACTAATAAGGAAGAGGAAAGGAATTAGAATCCTAAGAGAAGAATTATTTCCGATTCATCGGAACAAATAGATGTAGCAAATTGGGTGTTATGTCAATTCCATACAATATATGGAATTAATATACACATATATGAAGAGAATATTGTAGATTGATCTATAGAAACTTAAGCCTTTATCTTTATTCTAGATTACAACTTTATAGTCTAAGTTTATAGACTAAGAGATAGATAGTATGAAATAGATGAATCTTGCTTTCTACCATACTATCTATCTCTTAGAATACTGCCGATTATAGTCCGCTCATTTCATTTAAGTTAAGATGTGAAATTGGAATCCTTTTCATTTGACTTCGTCAATTTTTGATAATAACTCAGAAGGAAAGTTTCATTCAAATGAATTTGAAAATTCAATTGAATGAATCATTTTGACTGACTGTTTTTACGTAAATGATTAGTAGAAAAGCGGTAGGAACTAGAATGAATAGTGCAGTAGCAATAAATGCAAGAATATTTACTTCCATAATCTCATCGGTTTTTTTACTTCGCAATAACTCGGGATTTAATCCCCTAGAGATGATAAATCTTTCATCTGTAAATTCAATGAATGAATTACCTCTCGATGAGGATCAATATCATGAATAACAATATCTGATCTATCAAATCAATTCGTCGT